TAGAAATCAAAATAGAAAATTATGCAGATAAGTGGAAGGGTGAAAGAAAGAAAAAGAATATCAATGATATAAAATTCCAATATGTAAGGTCTATGAGTCATCACATAAAAGCTAATGTAGTAAAGCATCCATACCAATTGATTTAAAATTAAACTAATCTGTTGATAAAACAAAAAATCAAGAGCCTTGATTCACTCCAGACTGAGAAGATTGACTCAAGAACAATTTTTATTTTATTAGAGGCTCCATTGGAAAAATAAGACCTAAACATTAATTGAGAAGTGATGGGAACGATGTAACCTGTAAATACATAAGATTTTACTGAAAACAAATCTTAATGATTTATTGGGAGGATAGCGAAAGGAACCAGAAGACAATCGATTTATTTTATTATGAGAGATCATGGGTTACCTCTACAAATAAAATAACTATTGAAAGACTAAATATGCAAGAGGAAATATTCGCCCGCGAAGATTTGTTTTATATTCTTTTTGATTGCTAAATTTGATCAATCTGATATCCTAATTCGAATATATAAAAAAATTTGTTACAACCTTATATTATAACAAATAACAAAAACAAGATTATCGAAAATAAACAAATAAAATAGAAAAAATTATTCTAGTTATAGACATTAATTATAGAGAATTTTTTCTATTTATATCTAGAACTATTAGATCTAGAACTAGTAGAACTATAAAATAGAATATAGATTCTAATTTATATATATTAGATAGATACAAATTTTTATTCTACTAATATTCTATTCTACCTAATATCCTATTCTAATAATCTAATAATCTAAGATTTTAATACTAATAAATAGATCTAATAAGTAAGAAATAAATTAAAATAAATAGATTTAACTAAATTAAGTGAAATATCAAAGAATACGATGATTTAATATATTATTTTATTCGTAAAAGACATGGATATTTTTTTTTAATCATTTCATTCGCGAGGAGCTGGATGAGAAGAAATTCTCATGTCCGGTTCTGTAGTAGAGATGGAATTGAGATGAGAAAGAACCATCAACTATAACCCCAAAAGAACCCGATTCCGTAAACAACATCGAGGAAGAATGAAAGGAATAGCTTTTCGAGGAAATCGTATTTGTTTTGGAAGATATGCTCTTCAAGCACTTGAATCTGCTTGGATTACATCTAGACAAATAGAAGCCGGACGACGAGCAATGACACGAAATGCACGCCGCGGTGGAAAAATATGGGTACGTATATTTCCCGACAAACCCGTTACTTTAAGACCTACGGAAACACGGATGGGTTCGGGGAAAGGATCTCCCGAATATTGGGTAGCTGTCGTTAAACCGGGTAGAATACTTTATGAAATGGGCGGAGTAGCAGAAAATATCGCAAAAAAGTCTATGTCAATAGCAGCATCAAAAATGCCTATACGAACTCAATTCCTTATTTCAAAATAGGAATATAGAACCAAAGGAAAAAGACCTTTTGTATACTAAAAAAAAGTGGAAGTTTCTTTTTTTGTTTTGGACAAACAATATATCTTTTTTTTTCCTTTGCATTTAAATAACAAATAAAAAAAAAAAAAAATGATATGATCCAATCTCAGACCCATTTGAATGTAGCAGATAACAGCGGAGCCCAAGAATTGATGTGTATTCGAATCATAGGGACTAGTAATCGCCGATATGCTCATATCGGTGACATTATTGTTGCTGTGATCAAGGAAGCAGCACCAAATTCACCTCTAGAAAGATCAGAAGTAATCAGAGCTGTAATTGTACGTACTTGTAAAGAACTTAAACGTAATAACGGTATAATAATAAGATACGATGACAATGCTGCAGTTGTCATTGATCAAGAGGGAAATCCAAAAGGAACTCGAATTTTTGGTGCAATTGCCCGGGAATTGAGACAATTAAATTTTACTAAAATTGTTTCATTAGCACCTGAGGTCTTATAAGATAAAAAATTAGACGATATAAGATAGAAAATTTCAGATTAAGAGGAGACCATGATATAGTTATAGTATTTAGTATTATAGTTATAGTATTTTAATTAGTTGAATAAAAACGAAATAGAATTAATCAAATCAAATTAATTAGTAAATTGTGTTTCACGCATATACCTTTAATTAAATAATAAGAAAATGAAAATTCAGAGATTAAATAAAATAATTAATTAACAAAAACCAAGAGTATGTTGATTATATCAAAACTAGCGAAAAATAATAATTTTAGTTTATCATGGGTAGGGATCCTATTGCTGAGATAATAACCTCTATACGAAATGCTGACATGAATAGAAAAGGAATCGTTCGAATAGCAGCTACTAACATCACCGAAAACATTATTAAAATACTCTTACGAGAGGGTTTTATTGAAAATGTAAGGAAACATCGGGAAGAAAACAAAAAATTTTTGGTTTTAATCCTACGCCATAGAAGGAAGAAGAAAGGACCATATAGAACTAGTCTAAATTTAAAACGAATCAGCCGACCAGGTTTACGAATTTATTCTAACTATCAAAAAATTCCTAGAATTTTGGGTGGGATGGGCATTGTAATTCTTTCTACTTCTCGAGGTATAATGACAGACCGGGAAGCTCGACTCGAAAGAATTGGCGGAGAAATCTTGTGTTATATATGGTAATCTTTTTAATATCCGAATTCGACCCAAACTTCTTATTTATTTGTTAAAAAAAAAAAAAGAGATTTAAAGAATAGGTTTCTAATACCATTCCTCTCGATTCCTCTTACATTAGTTAATACTTCAAGAGGATTTGCGATGGGATTAAAGAACAAAAATGAATTTTGGAAAGTTTAATTACTAAATCTGAATCACTTTTTCAATTTCAATAATATGTTCCAAGTTCGTTTAGATAATCAAGATCTGGTTTTAGGTTATCTTTTAGCCAAGATAATTTTTTTTACGTATACTACCACCACGAGATAGTATCAAAGTACTTATAATTCGATCCGAGCACGTCTAATTTATAGACTCCATAAAAAAATTTCAATGATTAGGCAATTTTTTCTTTCAACTTTAAAAGCCCTTTCGCCTTTCGTAGAAATAGAATTTAAGATTTCAAAATTTAAAGAAACTTAGTTTCTTCAAAAAAAATTATGTATATTCAAAAATTAAGGGATGACAAATATGAAAATAAGAGCTTCTGTTCGTAAAATTTGTGAAAAATGTCGACTGATACGTAGACGGGGACGAATTTTAATAATTTGCTTCAACCCAAGACATAAACAAAGACAAGGATAATCTTTCTAAACGAGAACACTCTAAAGGATCCGATGGAAAAAAAAAAGAAAGGATCCATTTTGACATAAAATGGATATATCCATAGACCGCTGACTTATATTTATGAGATGATAAAATATGGCAAAACCTTTACCACGAATTGGTTCACGCAGAACTGGACGCATTGGTTCACGTAAGAATGGACGTAAAATACCAAAAGGAGTTATTCATGTTCAAGCAAGTTTCAACAATACTATTGTGACCATTACAGATGTACGGGGACGAGTAATTTCTTGGTCCTCCGCTGGCACTTGTGGATTCAAAGGCACAAGAAGAGGAACACCTTTTGCTGCTCAAACCGCAGCAGGAAATGCTATTCGGACAGTAGTGGATCAAGGAATGCAACGAGCAGAAGTCATGATAAAAGGGACTGGTCTTGGACGAGATGCGGCATTAAGAGCTATTCGCAGAAGTGGTATACTATTAACTTTCGTCCGGGATGTAACCCCTATGCCACATAATGGATGCAGACCCCCTAAAAAAAGGCGCGTGTAAAAAGTAATGTAAAAAGTAAATAGTGAATAGATTTCAAGAGAAATAAATAATTCAATGAATTCACAATAACAATATTATTATGGTTCGAGAGAAAGTAACAATATCTACTCGGACACTGCAGTGGAAATGTGTTGAATCAAGAAAAGACAATAAGCGTCTTTATTACGGACGCTTTATTTTGTCTCCACTTATGAAAGGACAATCTGATACAATAGGCATTGCGATTCGAAGAGCTTTGCTTGGAGAAATAGAAGGAACCTGTATCACACGTGCAAAATCTGAGAAAATATCACACGAATTTTCTACTATAGCAGGTATTCAAGAATCAATACATGAAATTTTAATGAATTTGAAAGAAATTGTATTGAGAAGCAATTTGTATGGAACTTGTGACGCGTCTATTTGTGTCAAGGGTCCTGGATATGTAACTGCTCAAGACATCATCGTACCACCTTTTGTGGAAATCATTGATAATACACAGTATATCGCTAGCCTAACAGAACCAATTGATTTGTGTATTCAATTACAAATCGAGAGGAATCGCGGCTATCGTATAAAACCGACAAAAACCTTACAAGACGGAAGTTTTCCTCTAGATGCTGTATTCATGCCAGTTCGAAATGCAAATCATAGCGTTCATTCTTATGGAAATGGGAATGAAAAGCAAGAGATACTTTTTCTCGAAATATGGACAAACGGAAGTTTAACTCCTAAAGAAGCACTTGATGAGGCTTCCCGGAATTTGATTGATTTATTTATTCCTTTTCTCCATGCAGACGAAGAAAACTTACATTTAGAAAAAACTCAACACAACGTTACTTTTACTTTAACCCTTTTTACTTTTCATGATAGATTGACTAAATTAAGAAAAAATCAAAAAGAAATACCATTGAAATACATTTTTATTGACCAATCCGAATTGGCTCCTAAGATCTATAATTGCCTCAAAAGGTCTAATATACATACATTATCAGACCTTTTGAATAAGAGTCACGAAGATCTTATGCAAATTGAAGATTTTCACATAGACGATGTAAAACATATATTGGGTATTTTAGAAATAGAAAACCATTTCGCAATGGATTTACTAAAGAATCAAATCTAAATCCATTGGATTTATATTAATTTTGATCTTCTTTAGAAAAAGAAAAAAAAATCTTTAGAAACAAAAAAAAGATGAAAATTTTGAATCTTTAGCACAACCCATTACAAAATA